CGGATTCATTAAAATAAAAAGGAAGACCTTTTACTCATACTCAAATTGTTTCGTTTTGACAGGAATCAATAAAAAAAAAAATCCGGGGGACGGTTCATGAATTTGAAATCAATCTATGGGTTAAGAAGTTGGAGTAAGGAGTTGTTGTTGAAAAATCTAAAACTGGAAAGGCATTTTAGAATTTTTATGAAAATTGAATAATGATCTAAAGATATCCATTAAACACAGTCTAAAAAAATGGATCAATCGTTGAATTCGTTTCAATTGAGAGATTAAATCCGGTATAAATATTAGAAAGGGCGGAAACCCCATCTTCGCAAACATGAATAGATATATCTTTATTTTACAATTTTTCACAAAAAAGATTTATGCGGAAGGATTTGTCTTTGATGAAAAGTTTTCTATTTTTAGAGTTCAATTTTTTAATAATTTTAATTCAATGTAGATACCTATCCAAAATAATATGAATGACTCACTATTAACTCGGTTTTTTGGCCATAATCATTATGTAGGAGAGGTGGCCGAGTGGTTCAAGGCGTAGCATTGGAACTGCTATGTAGACTTTTGTTTACCGAGGGTTCGAATCCCTCTCTTTCCGTACTCTTCACCTAATTCACCAATGTTACTGACTGCAATGCATCAAATAAAAATGTATACTCCAACAGTTAGACCTTTCTTTGATATCGATTCTGTATTCCTAATCCAAATCTTCTGTGGTACGAAAAATACTGGGCAAAACGGACAAGGAATGAAAATCCCCTACCGATCTATGATACATGAATGAGATCAAAATCCCCAGATCAAACCCCTTACCTTACTTACCCCGGGTCCCTTTACTTAAGCCAAAATGGAGAGGTCAAAATTGTCCGAACCCTTGTTATTTTAGTTGGGGTTAAGTCTGACGAGAGTAATATTCTACAACTAGCAATTCATTTATTTTCAAACCGACCCATTTACTATCTATTATTTGATTGACGAATCCTTCATATTGGAATGGGTGAAGAGTCAAATGGTTTGGCAACTCCTCGCGGGGGGATGAATCAAGATAATTTTGAATCAGAGCCCTAGATTTTTGCTCATCCCTCACTGTAATAATATCTCGGGGTTTACAGCGATAACTTGGTATATCTACTATACGACCATTAACTAAAATATGTCTATGGTTAACTAATTGGCGGGCTTGAGGAATAGTCGAAGCCATACCCAATCGAAAAAGGATGTTATCCAAACGCATTTCAAGTAATTGTAGTAAAACCTGACCTGTTGATCCTTTGGCTTTTCCGGCGATACGAACGTATTTAAGTAATTGTTGTTCTGTAAGACCATAATGAAAGCGCAATTTTTGTTTTTCTTCTAAACGAATACGATATTGAGATTTTTTTCCGGGGCGCGATTGGTTTCTAAGATCGCTTCCGGCTCTAGGCTTTTTACTAGTTAGTCCCGGTAAAGCCCCCAGACGACGGATTTTTTTGAAACGAGGCCCTCTGTAACGTGACATAAAGACTCCTTATTTTTTATGAAATTTCATAAAACAAAATTAAAACTAAACTAAAATATGATAAATTAATCGAAATTTACTGAAGTATTGTATTACAAAGAATAATTAGAGGAATTGTATCAATATCCGGACCTTATTGTATATAAATAATTGTATTATATAAATAAAAAGAATTTAAAATAATAATAAAAAAAATTCAGGGTTCTTTTCTTGATTGATTTGTTCTCCAGAGACCGAACTCCTCCAATCCCATTTTTATTCATAATTGGAAGTTCCTACGAGATGATAGGGTGACCCTTGGGAAAAGCGAAAGAAGTTTTTCGCTTTGATTTCACATTATCAATTATGTAAAAAATAAAAAATCAAACAAACGGAGAAAAGCCGGCTATCGGAATCGAACCGATGACCATCGCATTACAAATGCGATGCTCTAACCTCTGAGCTAAGCGGGCTCACATAACATAAATTGTACACGTATACTAATTTAGTAAACTACTGAGATATTAACTGTTCATTCTTAGCTATTTCATAAGAAATATGATATATAGAAAAATAGAAATATCAAAAATAAGGAAGAATAGAAAATAGAATTTTATAATTTCCAAACATATTGGATATTTGAATATTATAGAACATACCTATTAATATAGCGATATTATTAAATATCGCGATATAAAATTTTGATCTATTTCTCAAATATATGTTTATCAATAATAAATATCTTAATTAGCTTAATTAGATGGTAAGATTTTTTTTACTATTCTATGTTTACTATTTTTTAGTACATAATTTTATTATATTTCATATATATTTTATATATAGAAATATATATATTTCATTTAACTTTAATTTGAAAATATATTTTAATATTTCATTTTAAATAAAATCGAGTAAAGTAATGTAATTAAAGTAATGTAATTAAATTTAGAATCTTATTCTATTTCTATATTTTTTGTATATTACAATCTTATAATATTATTACTTATAATATTATTATTTATTATATATAATATATAATTCGAAATAATTTCATATTTAATTAATAAATAATTTTATTTTGAATTCTCTTCTAATTCTAAATTAACGGAATGGTTAGTTATAGCCATTTTATTAGTTTTAGTTATGGCTATTAATTTAAAATTAATAATACTCAAATCTTCCTTTTCGTTTTTTTGTTATGTTATAATGTTATAGAAGGCCTGCCCTAAGAATAACATGAAAGATAAAAGCGCAATCCAGATCATAATGAAACACTCCTCTGGTTTCATTCGGAAAGGTGAAAGCTAAGACGAAAAAAAAAATAATCGACCGTTCAAGTATTTTAAATTGCACGCTAAAAACGGTAGAAATAGGGGCATATATAAGTATAATAAATATATATTATACTATAATATATATGTTATGCGATCTATATTGAATTGATGATATAGAAATGATAGAATCATTTCTGATTGGACCAAATACGGGTCTCCGATAGAGATGAAAGAAAATATACAAGAAATCAAATAGTAGAAAACACTTTTCAATATAGGAACCGGTATCTAATGAATTCAACCGGTCCAGCATAATAGAAATGAAAGAAAAAAGGGGGGGCGGCATCATGATGCGATCTTAATCACATCAAAAAAAAGAGGGGATATGGCGAAATTGGTAGACGCTACGGACTTAATTGGATTGAGCCTTGGTATGGAAACCTACCAAGTGAGAACTTTCAAATTCAGAGAAACCCTGGAATTAAAAATGGGCAATCCTGAGCCAAATCCTGTTTTATGAAAATAAACAAGGGTTTCATAAACCGAAAATAAAAAAGGATAGGTGCAGAGACTCAATGGAAGCTGTTCTAACAAATGGAGTTGGCTGCATTGTGTTAGTAAAGGAATCCTTCCATCGAAACTTCAGAAAGGATGAAGGATAAACCTATATACATACGTATAGTACTGAAATACTATCTCAAAATGATTAATGACGACCCAAATCTGTATTTTTTTATATTTATATGAAAAATGAAAGACTTGTTGTGAATCGATTAAAAATTGAAAAAAGAATCGAATATTCATTGATCAAACCATTCACTCCACCGTAGTCTGATAGATCTTTTTAATAATTGATTAATCGGACGAGAATAAAGATAGAGTCCCATTATACATGTTAATATCGACAACAATGAAATTTATAGTAAGAGGAAAATCCGTCGACTTTAGAAATCGTGAGGGTTCAAGTCCCTCTATCCCCAAAACGACCCGGTTGACTCCCTAATTATTTATTTTCATTTTATCATTTTGTTAGCGATTCAAATAAAAATTCGTTATATTTATCATTCATTCTCATTCTACTCTTTTCTTTCACAAATGGATCTGAGCGAAAATTTTTTTCTTATCACAAGACTTGTGTGTGATATATATGATACGCGTACAGTACAAATGATTTGAGCAAGGAATCCATTAAATTTGAATAATTAACAATACATATCATTACTTGTACTGTACTGAAACTTTCAATTTTTTTTTTTGAAGATCCAAGAAATTCTATTAGATCCTGTATAATACTTTGTAATACTTTTTCGTTTTTCTAATTGACTAATTGACATAGACCCAAGTCCTATATTAAAATAAAATGAGGATGATGCGTCGTGAATGGTCGGGATAGCTCAGCTGGTAGAGCAGAGGACTGAAAATCCTCGTGTCACCAGTTCAAATCTGGTTCCTGGCACATGAGTAATTTGTATGAGTATATATTCTAAAAATTAATTGATATGGGTCGACATACATATTCATTAATAGTATAAATCATGATACATATTTATCCATCTAAATGTCGGAGATATACCCCTTATATATATCATATGTATATAAAGTATACAAAAGAATTCCATTTTGTTTCCTCTTGTTTTTTTATTTGTCCGTACTGTGTCTCCTTTTGTTCAAAAAAAACGTTAATACTTTATACATATTCGAAAGGCTAAATTAGTTAGTTGAAAGAGAAAAAGTATAGTCTAGAGGAGTTGAGGGATGGGAATAGCCAAAGTTCATTTCAGATACAGTACAAATAGAATATGATCCTCTTTCATTTCCTTCTATATTTTTTTCATATTCTATTTCTTCATTTCCTCCTATGTTACTTTCTATAGCCCATCTAAGTGATGGGCGCGGTACATAGTTCATAATGCGGAACTCTTTTAGTTTCATCCTAGTGGCTCGGCTCATTCGAAAAAGTATCTTCAAAATTTGAGAATCTCAATGAATCCTCTAATTTTTTTTTTAGTATTTATTTTATTTAGCCCACCCAATAACTAAAAAAAAAAAAAAAAAGAATATGTGAATGAAACTCCAATTACTATGTTTGATCTCGAAGAGAATGTATAAAAATTCTTTGAATATCTGGAGTTGTAGAAGTGAAGATTCGTTTCTGATTATTCAATGAGCATCTTGTATTTCATAAAAATTAGGGGCAATATAATCCTTACGTAAAGGCCATCCTATCCAACTTTCAGGCATTAAGATAC